TGGAAGATACTTCTTTCGGATGGGGCACACCAATAGGATGAACCAAATGAGTTCTGCATCATGAACTTTGTACTGCGCACATTACTTAGACGGGTTCTAGAAAGGCATATAGGAATGAATGGAGAAATCGAAGATGAAAGAAAAGACAAAGAAATGAGATAATATCGGATTCTATTTCTTTGGATCTGAGATGAATCTTGTCTATTTCAACCCCCCTAGATTCGGATTTGACTTTTGAGCCTTTCAACAATTAACTAATTTTACCTTTCGAATATATATTACGTATTCAAACAAATTCGTTTGATTTGAACGAGAGGAGAAAAAAAGAGGAGATAGAATCCAATTCTTTTAGATACTTTATCTAAGAAACTCTACCCATCTATGTTCTAGATGGGGTATATCTCGCCAAACTGGATAAAGCTATTATTCTAATCTAGACTCTAAAAGAATATGTATGTTGATTCATATCAATTAATTCGAAATTAATTCTAGGGAAGAGAGACCCATACAAATTAATCATGTGCCAGGAACCGGATTTGAACCGGTGACACGAGGATTTTCAGTCCTCTGCTCTACCAACTGAGCTATCCCGGCGATTTCCAACCCAGATTAGATTGGAACGAGGATTTCCAGTCCTCTATCCTACCAATCTGGATTGGAAATTGGAACCGTTAACATGAGGATTTCGAGTCCTTTGGGTGGTATCCTTATTTTATTTGATTCTATCATAGAACTGGGTCTATGTCAAATAAGTCGATTAACAAATTTTCTCAAAGCCGGGGAATTTCTTCGATCTTCAAAAAGATGATTTTGTAAGTTTCAGTATGAGTAATGATATTGTATTGATCGGGAATCATTCAACTAGGGATTCCTTGCTCAAAGATGTTCATTTCTATGTGTATCATAGATATCAAAAGGCTTGTGATAAGAGAAAACCATTTACTCTTAGAAAAAAAATCCATTTCTAAAAGAATAGAGTGAATGAGAAAGATAAGGAATTTGGAACCGTTAAGGAAAGGGGGTCGGATAAATAGTTGGGGAGTTAAATAGTCTTTTTGGGGATAGAGGGACTTGAACCCTCACGATTTTTAAAGTCGACGGATTTTCCTTTTACTATAAATTTCATTGTTGCCGGTATTGACATGTAGAACGGGACTCTATCTTTATTCTCGTCCGATTAATCAGTTCTTCAAAAGATCTATCAGACTATGGAGTGAATGATTTGATCAATGAATATTCGATTCTTTCTTCAATGTAGAATGGATTCACACCAATTCTTCTATTTTTTATAGAAAAAATACGGATTCAGGTCGTCATTAATCATTTGATATAGTATTCAATACGTATGTATATACGGTTCTCCTGCACTTCATTCTTTTTCTTTCTGAAGTTTCGATGTAAAGAGTCCTCTACCAACGCATTTAACTCCATTTGTTAGAATAGCTTCCATTGAGTCTCTGCACCTATCCTTTTTTTCTGAACCTTTGTTTGTTTTGAGAAAACAGGATTTGGCTCAGGATTGCCCATTTTTGTTAATTCCAGGGTTTCTCTGAATTTGAAAGTGATCACTTAGTAAGTTTCCATACCAAGGCTCAATCCAATTAAGTCCGTAGCGTCTACCAATTTCGCCATATCCCCCTTTCTTTTTGTTTTGAGATTAGGATCCCGTTGGGATGTCATTCCTTTTTCTTTTTCTTTCATTTATACTGGAACCATTGAATTCATTAGATACCGATTCCTATCTCGAAAACGTGTTTTCTCCTCTTTGATTTTCTTAACTATCTTCTATAGGAGACCCTTTTTTTGTCCAATCAAAAATGATTTTATCATTTCGGAATCCGCAATTCAATATAGATGGATATATACCCGATCTATATGTCTCGCTTCCTGTCATTTTGCCATTCAATTTGGAATACTTGAACGATCGATTCTTGTTTTTTAACTTTCGCCTGAAAACGGAGGAATGTCTCATTAGTTATAACTAACCATTCCATTAAACAATTAAAATTTGAAATAAATTAAATATAGAATGAGAGAGATATAGATATATAATATAGAATCAAATATAGAACTGTAATAAAAAGTATTTCCAATGCCAAAAAAAGAAATGAAAAATAATATTTACCATTCAATTCAAATTGAAAATAATTGAAAATAAAAGAATATTAACAATATTTACAATCACTATTATTAGTATTAGAATTGTGATAAATCGAAATTCTAGATCGCTATATTAATCCTTATGCTCTAGAATATTCAATATAATATTGACTAGTTAATAACTAAGATTCCAATTCCAGTAGTTTAGTCAATTACTATGCATATAAGATTTCTGTGATGTGGGCCCGCTTAGCTCAGAGGTTAGAGCATCGCATTTGTAATGCGATGGTCATCGGTTCGATTCCGATAGCCGGCTTTTTTCTATTCTTTTTTTTGTATTCCATTTTTTAGATGATTGATAATGTTCCTTTGAAATCAAAGAATATTGAAATAGCGCCTT